TTTCCCCATAATGTCCATGAACAGTTGCTCCTGGAGTGGCCAAATAAGGCTTAGCTGATCGTATTACCACAGAGTCAACTTGAATAATTAGAACTTGACCTGATTTTAAATGCGGTCCTTTTTTTGCTATACATACATTTTGACAAAGAAACTGCCCAAGATTAACGATTGTATATGTCTCTTCACAATAATTGTAATGGAGAAAATACCAATTCAAATTGAATGGATTTAAAATGATGTTACTACATGAATAGGGATTATAAATTTGACCATTTTCATCCAGTAAATAATATTGAAGTATTTGAAAAATATTTTTTAAATTGTCCAGTTGCAAATAGTTAGTTACCAAGATCTGATTATGGGTTATTAAATAGGAAAATAAATCGAAATGATAAATTGGAAAGCCTGTTCCTAAGGGGCCTAAAGAATTCCTAATTGGAATTAGGGGGTCCTTTTTGATTGATTCTTTTATCACATGGGGAGATTTTACATCGTTGAATGGGCCTATTCGAGAACAATTGGATGATGACAAAATGATCAAAGATTGAGATTCCTTATTTCGATTCAACAATGTATGAATAGTTCCTTGATTTGGATTAAGGGATTCTTGAATCCTTGCTTTTTTATAGGAATAAATGGAAGAAAACGGATTAACATTAGCGCGATCTGATCCATTCTCAGAAATCAATCCTGAACCCGGCAGATCGTTCCTTTTTCGGGTATATGAAATAGGTGACTTCGCTAAGTCGATTCTTAGAAAATCTCTAATCAAACCATTTGTCCTTATTTCAACAAAAGAAGCACAGGCCTTTTCGATCTTTTTGTCTTGGTCCCAATTCAACATTAAACAAGTCCGAACTAATTGAATACTTTTGTCCCAAATTTCCAGAATTGGGTCGTAATAAAGGATATAATTGACAACCCGAAGTTGTAGATTATCACTTTCCTGCAAGAGATCCGCCGGGAAAAGTCTTCCTAAATTTATACCATCCGTTTTTTTATATGGGACTACAGGTTGAACCAAAACAAAATACTTTTTTTCATACCTGGAAAGTTTCATTCGTTGGATATAGAGCCAATTTTTCAATTTTTTGTATTCTTTGGAATTTTGTTTTCCCCCTCCTGGTGGTATCAATCGGAATGCCTTATTTGTCTTTCCAGGAAAATGGATATCTCCAGAAAATATTATCAGTTTAATTTTTTCTGCTTTTTTCTTCACGCGGACCAATCCGCCTACTCGACTTCTTCTATTTAAAGTGATTTGTGTATCTACCCCAATAATACTATTGTGCCGTACCATTATGGAAGAAGATTCGGCCAAAATGTGGACTTCCGCGGGAATAAAAAAAAATGGATTTACTTCCTTTTGGTATTTTGGCCAAAATACCTTGACTCCTCGATACTCAATCAAATCCTCTTCGTTGACGATTGAATTCAGTTCTCTAGTCTCATATTTAGTAAGTCCCGAGCTCTTTCTTATATATCGAGGATCATCGAAATAAGCAAGAATACTATTTCTACGGAGAATACCATTTCTGGGGATTTCAATTGCTATACCTGAAGAAGGTATTAGTTGGTTCTCGCCTTCTTGAATCGAGTCGAGTGGGATGATGACTCTATTTCTTCTCCTCTTTGCCAATAAATCAGAATTTCCCTCGAGAATGCCCGGATATCTGAGATTACAACGACCAGTACATGTCATTCGATTCAGTTCTGAATAATAAGGAATCCTATCTCCTTTTTTATTTTTACCAGAAAAATACGAACTAAAAAATTTGTGTCTCGCTTGATTATTAGTTACTGAGGGGTTAGAAATGTATCTTCGCTTAACAGAAAGAAAATAAGCGTTCATTTGATCTTGATCCTTGTGGATCGAACAGGGGCCTAGACTAGCTCTCCAGGGCTCCCCTAATAATATCCATAAATGACTTGTTTTTGGTAAGAGATGAATATTACCATATGTAAATTCAGGGGCATGGTACACATCAGTATTCCAGTGCATTTCGCCCTCTAAGTCAGAATAAATATGTTTTCGAACCTTCTCTTTCAAATTCAAAGTGGATGTTCTCGTGCGAATCTCAGCAATGACTTGTTCTGATTCTACATATTGATCGTTTTGAACTAAAAGAAAACTTTTGGGCGGAATACACACATTGTGTATAATATCTTCACTCTCAATAGTTACATACAAGTCTCTAGAACATAGAAAAGCAGGATGTCCATGACGTGTACGTGTCGGATGAACCAAATCCTCATTGAATTTGATTTTTCCATTAGAAGGGGCTCGCACATGTTCTGCAGTACCCCCTGTGAATACTCCGCCAGTATGAAAAGTTCTTAATGTTAATTGAGTGCCCGGTTCTCCAATAGATTGACCTGCAATAATACCTACAGCTTCTCCCAATTCGACCAGGTCGTCATGAGCCGGACTTCGGCCATAACATAATTGACAAATCCAAGATGTACTCCTACAAGTAAAGGGGGTTCGAATAGAGATTGGTTGTGCTCTAAAAGTTATGAATCTATTGACAAGTCCAACCCCAATATCTTGATTTCTAGTAGCAATGCATCGCGAACCTATATATATATCATCTGCTAATACACGGCCAATTAATGTTTGGATAAAAATCCTGTCCGCCATCATTCCATTTCGAGGACTTACAGAAATACCTCGAACGGTGCCACAATCTGTTCGACGTACAACAATGTGTTGCACTACTTCAACAAGTCTGCGCGTGAGATATCCTGCATCTGATGTTCGTATAGCGGTATCCACAACCCCTTTACGGGCTCCATAGCAAGAAATAATATATTCTGTTAAAGAGAGTCCTTCGCGTAAATTGCTTTGAATGGGCAAATCAATCATTTGCCCTTGGGGATCCGACATTAATCCTCTCATACCTACTAATTGATGTACCTGAGATGCATTTCCTCTGGCTCCCGAAAAAGACATTATATGGACTGGATTAAAAGGATCGGTCATCCGAAAATTAGGATTCATTTCTTGTCGCAAATATTCACTTGTGGCATACCATATCTCGATCGATTGACGTAATTTTTCTACCGCGTGTACATTCCCAGAATGATGGTGTTTTTCCAAAATAAAACTTTGTTGTTCAGCGTCTTGAACTAGCCATCTTTTAGAAGGTATTGTTAAAAGATCATCAATTCCTAATGAAATGGATGCGGCGGTAGCTTGTCGGAAACCCAGAGTCTTTACTTGATCCAGGATATGTGATGTATATCCTATTCCATAGTGATCAATAAATCGACTAATAAGTCGTTTCATGGCAGTTCCGTCTATCACTTTATTGTGAAAGACCTGAGTGGGCCGTTCTGCCATCAGTACCTCCATATTGCGTTGTGCTGAGTAGAATTTGACAATGGGTTTGAGTCAGTGATTGGAAAACTTCCTTTTCTAGATCTTGATTCACGTAGAAATTCCGCAATTCTAGTCCTAGTTAACCCGGCGAGATTCGAATTCCCCCTGGCAGCATAGAATTACAACAGCCCTGCCAAAACCCCTGTATGGCTTCTTCTATTTCTCGATAAAGAGAAATATGACCAAGAGTGGTTCGAATATATATATAAAGAATTTCTTTTTTTATACTTCTTACTATTAGATAGTGTCCATAAATCTCATAATAGGTCCCCAAAGATTCATAGTGAATTTCGATAGGAACTTCTCTTGCAGCAATAACACGTTGATCTAGTCGCCATCGCAACCACAAAGGACTACCTAAATTGATTCGTTTTTGCCGATAAGCTCCAATTGCATCATAGGCATTACAAAAAAAGGGTTCTTTTTTTTTTGTATACTTATAGTTATTATCTTCATTTTGATAGTTTCTACTATTACATGGATTATACCTATTTACACAAATACCCCGACGATTTCCACTCGTTAAGACATAGAGTCCACTAAGCATATCTTGAGTTGGTGCAGAAATGGGATCTCCAATAGTTGGAGACAAAAGATTCATATGAGAAAACATAAGTAAACGTGCCTCTGCTTGAGCCTCTAAAGATAAAGGCACATGAACAGCCATTTGATCCCCGTCAAAGTCCGCATTGAAGCCCTTACAAACTAATGGATGTAAACAAATAGCACGCCCTTCCACTAAAATGGGGAGGAATGCCTGTATGCCTAATCTATGCAGAGTAGGCGCTCTATTCAGTAATACAGGATGGTCATCCAGAATTTCCTGAAGTATTTCCCATACAATAGGTTTTTTTTTCCGAATTTGACTCTTAGCAACTCCTATGTTCGAAGCAAGATGTTTTCTAATTAGGTCACGAATTACAAATGCCTGGAAAAGTTCTATTGCAATTTCGCGAGGTAATCCACATCGATGTAATGAAAGTGAAGGGCCTACGACAATCACTGACCGCCCTGAATAATCGACCCGTTTACCAAGCAGAGTCTCGCGAACTCTTCCTTCTTTGCCTTCAATTACATCTGAAAGCGACTTGTAAATTCTATTATGATCATCCCTCATTGGCTGTCCGCAGATTCCATTATCAAGAAGTGCATCCACGGCTTCTTGTAGCAATTTTTCCTGAGATATTATTAATTCTTCTGGCGTAGCTATACTTGTTGTTAATAGATCTGTAAGAGTATTATTCCGATAGATAATTCTTCTATAGATTTCATTAATATCCGAGGTCACTAGTTTATCCTCATCTATATGATAGATTGGTCTCAACTCAGGAGGAAGAACTGGTAATAGACACAAAACCATCCATTTTGGTTCTATATTTGTTCGAATAAAATGCTTAGCCAATTCCATGCGTCTAAGCAAAAAATCTTTTCTTCTTCCAACTTTTCTATCTTCCCATTCATTCCCTGTGGGTTCCTCTTCCTCCAATTCTTTCCATTCTACCAATGAATAATCTATAATCATTCGTAAATCTAGATTTGCTAATTGTTGTCTGATAGAACCCCCCCCGGTAGACATCTCTCGATTTCGAAATGTATCGAAGCTACGGGTAGTAAAAAA